AAAGATCCTAATACAAGGATCCTATTGTATATGTATGTATATGTATACATTTTTGATAGATACATATTTAACTAAATATACAATACAAGATTTTAAAGACAAAATAGAAGACTAAGCAACTCAAACCTTTCTATTTTTATCTTGGATCCACAATTAACCCTAAGGATCTATAGGATTGGTGTATTCTTTTTTATTCCCCAGTTTCAGATAGACTAGTATCACAACTTCTTATACCTATCCTGTATATTGTCCTTTTCTTTCCGTGTTGGAATAGAAACTTATTAATAGACGAGATTTTACAAAAAAATGTGTTTTTTTTTTTTCATTTCTTTTCTCCTAAAAGAAATATTACTTTTCTTGATGCGAATTTGACACAATATAACAAATTACTTTTCTATTTACACTTCGAAAAAAAAAATTGAAAACATGATTCCCTCATAAAATATCATATATAGTGAAGTGATACTCCGGTTTCTTACAAAAAAGGAAAAGAGAATCATTTTTTTTTAATACCCACTCTTTATTTAGTTAATAATCCTGTTGATTGGATCTATATACTTATTTTGAGAGGCAAAAAAATAGTTAAATGATTTTTCATCGAATGACTATTCATCTATTTATTTTGATGGAAATAGCAGCAAGAAAGTTCTATGGAAAAATGGTGGTTCAATTCGATCTTATCCAATGTGGAATTAGGATACAGGTGTAGGCTAGGTAAATCAATGGATAGTTTCAATCCTTTTGAAAATACCAGTATAAGTGAAGACCCGATTCTAAATGATACAGATAAACACATCCATAGTTGGAGTAATAGTGACAACTCGAGTTCCAGTAATGTTGATCATTTAGTCGGCGTCAGGGACATTTGGGATTTCAGCGTTGATGAAACTTTTTTAGTTCAGGATAGTAATAAGGACAGTTATTCCATCTATTTTGATATAGAAAATAAAGTTTTTGAGATTGAGACTGATTATTCTTTTCTGGGTGAACTAGAAAGTTCTTTTTCTAGTTATTGGAGTTCTAGTTATCTGAATAATGGGTCTAGGATTGGCGACTCCCAATATGATCATTATATGTATGATACTAACTATAGTTGGAATAATTACATCAATAGTTGCATTGACCGTTATCTTCGCTCTCAAATCTGTATTGATAGTTCTATTTTTAGTGGTAGTAACTATTATAGCGAAAGTTACATTTGTGGTGAAAGCGAAAATAGTAGTGAAAACGAGAGTACCAGTCTAATAACTAGCACGAATGGTAGCGATTTGGTTATAAGAGAAAGTTCTAATGATCTCGATATAACTCAAAAATACAAGCATTTATGGGTTCAATGTGAAAATTGTTATGGATTAAATTATAAGAAATTTTTGAAGTCAAAAATGAATCTTTGTGAACAATGTGGATATCATTTGAAAATGAATAGTTCAGATAGAATTGAACTTTTGATTGACCCAGCGACTTGGGATCCTATGGATGAATACATGGTATCTCTGGATCCCATTGAATTTCATTCCGAAGAGGAACCTTATAAAGATCGTATTGATTCTTATCAAAGAAAGACAGGATTAACCGAGGCTGTTCAAACAGGCACAGGTCAACTAAACGGCATTACCGTAGCAGTTGGGGTTATGGATTTTCAGTTTATGGGGGGTAGTATGGGATCCGTAGTAGGTGAGAAAATTACTCGTTTGATTGAGTATGCTACCAATCAATTTTTACCTCTTATTTTAGTGTGTGCTTCCGGAGGAGCACGAATGCAAGAAGGAAGTTTGAGCTTGATGCAAATGGCTAAAATATCTTCTGCTTTATATGATTATCAATCGAATAAAAAGTTATTTTATGTGTCAATCCTTACGTCTCCTACAACTGGTGGGGTGACAGCTAGTTTTGGGATGTTGGGAGATATCATTATTGCTGAACCTAACGCCTATATTGCATTTGCCGGTAAAAGAGTAATTGAACAAACATTGAATAAGGCAGTACCTGAAGGTTCACAATCGGCTGAATTTTTATTCCATAAGGGCTTATTCGATTCAATCGTACCACGTAATCTTTTAAAAGGCGTTTTGAATGAGTTACTTCAGCTCCATGATTTCTTTCCTTTGAATCCTAAATCAAGTAGAGCCTTAACTTAATTAAAGTTAATTAAATTGAAATTAGTTAATTTTTTTTTCTGGCGAGCAGGTATTTTTTTATTGTAATCAAAGGAAAAACACCACGAATGCATTTTTATGTGACATAAGAGTAAATTGTAGTAAAGAATCATCCAGATAATTTTTTGGCCGATATTCACTCTTTTTTCTTGTTGATAGAAAAAAGAGTGAATTCTTTTTTCCGTGAAAAAAAAGTTCGGCAAGGTAAAATGGTAAATAATAAAAAATAAAACGAATTTCATCTTTTTTTCTTACTTCTGCATACAAAAATTGAAAAAAGTAGAGTCTCATATATATATATATATATATCGCGATCGCGAGAATACCCTCTTTTTGGTAAAAACAAAAAATCCCAATTTTTTGATCGGATTAGAAATTGTAACGAAGTGTTCGGGAATTTATAAGCAGAAAAACTCGTTATTTTTTATTTTACTAAAAAAAAAAAAAAGAAAGTTATAAGACAAGAAAAAAAAAAAAAGATAATATAAAGAAGAATAAAAAATAGGTGGATTATCATATATATTTCATGTAGAAATACAAAAAAGTCACTTAATTAGTTCAATACTCTTTGGACTTTATTTTATTAGAATTCTTTATTTTATTAGAATTATATATGTTCATTTCGATATAATTTTATTATATACAAATCTTAGTGATTCTAAAATTAGCTTTGGAATAATTACTAATAAACTAATTACTATTACCAATAATTAAAATAATTACTAAATAATTCGATTAGTAATATAAGAATTACTACTAGTAATATAGTAATATTAATATAGTAATATAAGAATTATTAAGATATAATAATTAATTAATAAGATAAGAATTAATACGAAATGAAATAAGAGAAAGAATTAATATTAATATAAAATATAAATTTAATATTAATTTAATATTAATTTTAATATTAATAAAGAATAATATTAATAAAGAATAATAAAAATAGAAATATAATAATAAAATAATAATTAATAATAAAATAATAATATAGAATATTAAAATCTAATAGTAGAACTACAAAATAGAAATTTAATAGAATATTTTAGAATATTTCGAAATATTTAATTTAATTAATATTTATTTAATAATTAATGTTTAATTTCATTTTAAGAGAATTGCTTATTTAATTATTTAAATTATTTAATAGAATAGTTAATATTAATAGAAAACTATCTACTCATATCGAAATATATATAGAATAATATAAAAATACAAAAATATGTAGAATTAGAATATATTATTAAAAAATTAATAAAAAAGTTTAATAATAAATAATATAAAATAATAATCTATTTAATAATAATAAATAATAATATTCAAAAATTTCTCTTCAAAATAATAGAACAAAATACTAGAATATAGAAATATTCGAATAGAAATGAAACAAAAATAGAAAATATAGAAATAGGATAATTAATAAATTTAATAAATATCGAATATTAGAATATAGAATATGTTAATAGAAATTAAATATAGATATAGAATAATATATAATTAAGAATTATAGAATATTCTAATATAAAAAATAATATTAAATTCGATTCGAATTATTAGAATATAAATATTCTAATCTAAATATAATAATATAAAAATGAAATAAAAATTCCAATTAAAAGATAGAAGAAAAAAAATATTAGAAGAAAAAATAAACAGGTACAAATATTAAATTGAGGTGCCCATTCTATGACAATTCTCAACAACTTACCCTCCATTTTTGTCCCTTTAGTGGGCTTAGTATTTCCGGCAATTGCAATGGCTTCATTATCTCTTCATGTTCAAAAAAACAAGATTTTTTAGATCCGATTAGGTACGATGGAAGTAGATTTCATTTATTTTTTTTTTCAAGGCCTAGACTTAGATCCTAATACGGATATCTAGTTAGTCTAATATGATATAATCTAATACGATATAACATGTTATATATGTGTAGATAGGAGATCATAGGATGAGGCTACTTTATTTGTTAATCTTACTTTATTTGTTAATCTAATGAATTCGATGAATTCCTCCTAAAGATTCACATCAAAATAGTGCGAGTTGATGGAAATTACTTCGGAAACAGAAAAAAAAAAAAAAAAGAAAGTCAAATCAAATGGGCTAGTCTCCCACTTCCAAAAAAAAGCAACTGGATCTAGTATGAGTTGGCGATCAGAACATATATGGATAGAACTTATAGCGGGGTCTCGAAAAATAAGTAATTTCTGCTGGGCTTTTATACTTTTTTTAGGTTCATTGGGTTTTTTATTGGTTGGAATTTCCAGTTATCTTGGAAAAAGTTTCATATCTTTATTTTCCTCTCAGCAAATACTTTTTTTTCCACAAGGGATCGTGATGTCTTTCTATGGGATCGCTGGTCTATTTATTAGTTGTTATTTGTGGTGCACAATTTTGTGGAATGTGGGTGGGGGTTATGATCGATTCGATAGAAAAGAAGGAATAGTATGTATTTTTCGCTGGGGATTTCCTGGAAAAAATCGTCGCATCTTACTCCGATTCCTTATGAAAGATATTCAGTCTATTAGAATAGAAGTTAAAGAGGGTATTTACGCTCGGCGTATCCCTTATATGGAAATAAGAGGCCGAGGGACTGTTCCTTTGACTCGTACTGATGATAATTTTACTCCACGAGAAATTGAGCAAAAAGTAGCGGAATTGGCCTATTTTTTGCGTGTACCAATTGAAGTATTTTAAAATTAGTTGAAGAATGAGCATTTTCGTAGCAGGAGTGAAAAAATCCAAGAGTCTTCTTTTTTTATAGCAAAACTTATATAGCATAACTTAACTGGAATTTCTTCACAATATTGATGAACTGATGAACTAAAGAATACGTATTATATATACGTATCCGGAACAATTCCAATTAGAAAATCAAACTTTTTAATCTAAAAATTTTGTTATGCGTATGTAAATTCACTAAATCCAATAACAAAACAAGTAAGAAATCAAAATAATAGACCCATCTCATAGATCAAAACAAAGCATTTCGGAATAAAATAGAAAGAAATTCTCTTTTTATGTTCAATATTTGAAATTGATAGGTTACGTATCGGTAGATTCTATCTTGGAAATTATCTCTACTTTTTTTTGTCATGTGTCAGTCGAGGTTTCTTTTTATCTTTTTTTTGTCTTCCTTAACCTTAATGTAATGAGCAAAGGACTGGACCACTTCGAATGCTAACCTTTCTGTCTTATTTTGCTTTTGCCACTCATTTTTTATTATCACATCACAATATTCTTCATAAATCTTTCTTAATTATTCCTGTGGGATATGGGTAAATTGGCCATTTTTTTTTTTTTCGAAATATTTGTTTTGTTGATAGAACGGAATTCTTTTATCTCTAAATCCGAATTTGGAGTCGCTCTGGGGGACATTTATGGAAAGGGGGAAATTGCTTCGAAATTGAGCAATTGAGATATCTAAAAAGAATATTTTTTTCTTCATTTGTGTACTCTTTTTATTTTAGGCTATTTTTTTTTTTGTATTCTTTCATTTTTCAAAATTCAAGGACTAACCACTGGCTTACAAATAAAAACAGCGAATAGATTCATAAGTTCGAAGCCTTGGAAGAGAACTTATACTTGATAGAAATATTAGATCATATAGAATCGAGAAATGAGGTGCGTTCATTAAAAATTCACATACGAAAAATGGAAAAAAAAAAAACACATTTATTACCCTTCTATATCTTATATATATAGTTTTTTTTCCCTGGTGGATCTCTTTTTTATTTAAAAAAAGTTTTGAATCTTGGGTTATTAGTTGGTGGAATACTAGTAAATCCGAAATTTTTTTAAATGATATCCAAGAAAATTGTTTTCTAGAAAAATTCATAGAATTCGAGGAGCTCGCTCGCTTGGACGAAATGATAAAAGAATATCCGGAAATACATTTACAAAAGTTTCCTATCGGAATCCAGAAACAAACGATCCAATTGATCAAGATACATAATGAGGATCGTATCAATACGATTTTGCACTTCTCGACAAATATAATCTCTTTCGTTATTGTAAGTGGTTATTCTATTCTAAGTAATGAAGAACTTTTTTTTATTAATTCTTGGGTTCAAGAATTCCTATATAACTTAAGTGACACAATAAAAGCTTTTTCCATTCTTTTATTAACCGATTTATGTATAGGATTCCATTCACCCCACGGTTGGGAACTAATGATTGGTTCTGTTTATAAAGATTTTGGATTTGCTCATAATGATCAAATTATATCTGCCCTTGTTTCCACTTTTCCAGTCATTATCGATACAATTTTTAAATATTTGATTTTCCGTTATTTAAATCGTGTATCTCCGTCACTTGTAGTGATTTATCATTCAATGAATGACTGAAAAATGATCCAAAAATCTCATTAGAATCTTTGTTATTTTGTACACATAAGCAAAATATTCAAAATCTTACTTTATAAAATATTTAAAATCTTACTTTGATTGTATCTTTCTTTATATTATTTTATCTTTACTGTAATATAATATTATTATTTATTTTTTCTCTTTCTTTTTATATTGAATTTATTTTTTTTTTTTTTTCTATACATCACATCCAAGGGATTCTCTTCCTATATCTTATATTTTAGTAAAAATTTTTCAGTAACTACCAGTATCGTGGATAGGTACCTATACGAGCGACCTACCTAATTTTATTGTAGAAATTTTCAGGATCAATGATTGGACCATGCAAACTCGAAAAACCTTTTCTTGGATAAAGGAAGAGATTACTTATTCCATTTCCGTATCACTTATGATATGTATAATAACTTGGGCATCCATTTCAAATGCATATCCGATTTTTGCACAGCAGGGTTATGAAAACCCACGCGAAGCAACTGGCCGTATTGTATGTGCCAATTGTCATTTAGCTAATAAACCGGTAGATATTGAGGTTCCACAAGCGGTACTTCCTGATACTGTATTTGAAGCAGTTGTTCGAATTCCTTATGATATGCAACTGAAACAAGTTCTTGCTAATGGAAAAAAGGGGGCTTTGAATGTGGGGGCTGTTCTTATTTTACCTGATGGGTTTGAATTAGCCCCGTCCAATCGTATTTCGCCGGAGATGAAAGAAAAGATAGGAAATCTGTCGTTTCAGAGTTATCGCCCCACTAAAAAAAATATTCTTGTGATAGGTCCTGTTGCAGGTCAGAAATATAGTGAAATTACCTTTCCAATTCTTTCTCCGGACCCCTCCACTAAGAAAGATGTTCACTTTTTAAAATATCCCATATATGTAGGCGGAAACAGAGGAAGGGGTCAGATTTATCCCGACGGGAGCAAGAGTAACAATACGGTTTATAATGCTACAGCCGCAGGTATAGTAAGCAAAATAATACGAA